AACCGAAAACTCAATATTGCTATCACAAGAATTGAAAATCCTTATGGAAATCCTAATATTCTTGCAGAATTTATATCCGGACAATTAAAAAATAGAGTTTCTTTTCGCAAAGCAATGAAAAAGGCTATTGAATTAACCGAACAAGCAAATATAAAAGGAATTCAAGTACAAATTGCAGGACGCATTGATGGAAAAGAAATTGCACGTGTCGAATGGATCAGAGAAGGTAGAGTTCCCCTACAAACCATTCGAGCTAAAATTGATTATTGTGCCTATACAGTTCGAACTATCTGTGGCGTATTAGGTATCAAAATTTGGATATTTATAGATGAGGAATAAAAAGGCTTTCCTTGACTTTTCTTTTTTTTTTTTACCCCCAAAATCCAACAAAAAATAAGAAACTAGTTCATTTTTTTGACTAAAGATAAAAAAAGAGCTCTTAATTCCGTAATTCTTTAATTTTATAGGGTTGAAATTTTATAGGGTTGAATAAAAATTCGATTGAATTTTTGATATAATTGCTATGCTTAGTGTGTGACTCGTTGGTTTTTTTAGGGATAAGATTTAAAAAAAAAGCCCCCTAGTTTAAACTAATAACTATAGAACTAAAAACCAACTCATTACTTCGCATTATCTAAATCCAACAAACCAGTCAAGATATGATAGATTATTCATATCATTGTAGCAACTGAAATCTCTTTTTCATAAACTAAAAAAATAAAAAAATCTGATTCTAAGTTGTGAACCAGAATATAGAAAAAAGATGTGGGTAGAGGGATGAGAGAAAGAGAGAAAAAGAATATCGATGATATAGAATTCCAATATGTAAGGTCTATGAGTCATCTCATAAAAGGCAATGTAATAAAGCATCAATACTGATTCATACATAATTAAATGATAGATATAGAACAAAAAAACCAAGAGCCCTGAGCCAATAAAGACTAAGAAAATTGACTCAAGAACAAATTGAATTAAGAGCTCCGTTGTAGAATTAAGACCTAACCATTAAACAAGAAGCGATGGGAACGATGGAACCCATGAATGCAGAAGATTTTATTGAAACCAAAGCCTAACAATTCATTGGTTGGGATGGCGAAAGGAACTGAGAAAAAATTTCTCTATTCTGATCTGAGACGTAATGAACTAACCTTACAACTGAAATAGATATTAGAGTAAATATTCGCCCGCGAAAACGTTATTTTTTGGATTGCTAAATTTTGGATTTAGGGCAATCCGATACGATAAAATGAAAAAAAAAATATTTTTGATAAAAATAAAAAATAAATAGAAATATATATTTAATATGTTTAGTTATATATCCAAAATACCTAAACAAGGTATATACAAATGACTAATAGATTAGATGAAATATCAAAGAATCTCGCAATTTCATCTATTATTCATTAAACATATTTCAATTCAAATTAAATATTTTGAATACTTTTATTCGTGAGGAGCTGGATGAGACGAAACTCTCACGTCCGGTTCTGTAGTAGAGATGGAATTCAGAAACAACCATCAACTATAACCCCAAAAGAACCAGATTCCGTAAACAACATAGAGGACGAATGAAGGGAATGTCTTATCGAGGTAACCATATTAGTTTCGGTAAATATGCTCTTCAAGCGCTTGAACCCGCTTGGATCACATCTAGGCAAATAGAAGCAGGGCGCCGGGCAATGACACGAAATGCACGTCGTGGTGGAAAAATATGGGTACGTATATTTCCCGACAAACCGGTTACAGTAAGACCCACAGAAACACGTATGGGTTCGGGTAAGGGCTCTCCTGAATATTGGGTAGCTGTTGTTAAACCAGGTCGAATACTTTATGAAATGGGCGGAGTCGCAGAAAATATAGCCAGAAAAGCAATTTCAATAGCAGCGTCAAAAATGCCTATCAAAACTCAATTTATTATTTTGGTATAAGAATGTAGAACTAAAGAAAATAGAGCCTGGAAATGAAAAAGGCAAGGTTTCTTTTTTTTTTCTTTTGACAAAGAATATTTCTTTCTTTTTTTTTTTTGCATTGAAACAACAAATAAAAAAATGATTCAACCTCAGACACATTTGAATGTAGCAGATAACAGCGGGGCTCGAGAATTGATGTGTATTCGAATCATAGGAGCTAGTAATCGTCGATATGCTTATATTGGTGACGTTATTGTTGCTGTGATTAAAGAAGCAGTGCCAAATATGCCCCTAGAAAGATCAGAAGTGGTCAGAGCTGTAATTGTACGTACCCGTAAGGAACTGAAACGTGACAACGGTATGCTAATACGATATGATGACAATGCCGCAGTTGTCATTGATCAAGAAGGAAATCCTAAAGGAACTCGCGTTTTTGGTGCGATCGCCCGGGAATTGAGGCATTTAAATTTTACTAAAATAGTCTCATTGGCGCCCGAGGTATTATAATAGTCTTAAAATATAAGATGAGACTATGATATAGTTATAGTAGGGTATTAGAAAGAAATAGATTCAAATTCATTTAGTAGATTGTGGTTTACGCATATACCTTTAATTTAATAATATAATTTTTATTCATAAACAAATAAAATAAGTAAAAAAAAGCAAAAAACATGTTGATTATATCAAAATTTTTGGGCAACAAGAATTTTACTCCATTATGAGTAAGGACACTATTGCTGACATATTAACCTCTATACGCAATGCTGATATGGATAGAAAAAGAGTCCTTCGAATAGCATATGCTAATATCACCGAAAACATTGTTAAAATACTTTTACGAGAAGGTTTTATCGAAAATGTGAGGAAACATCGAGAAAGCGACAAATATTTTTTGGTTTCAACCCTGCGACATAAACGAAATAGAAAAGGACCCTATAGAAATCTTTTAAATTTAAAACGGATCAGCCGGCCTGGTTTACTAATCTATTCTAACTATCAAAGAATTCCTAGAATTTTAGGCGGAATGGGAATTGTAATACTTTCCACTTCTCAAGGTATAATGACAGGCCGAGAGGCTCGACTAAAAGGAATAGGCGGAGAAATTTTGTGTTATATATGGTAATACTTCTTATATCTGCATTGGATACGAGACTTCCTATTTGTTGTTAAAAAAAACTAAAAAAAAAACGCGAAGTGTATAATCTTATTCCTCCTACATTAGTTAATACTTTAAGGAGGTTTTACCCGGAATGAAAGAACAAAAATGGATTCATGAGGGTTTAATTACTGAATCGCTTCCCAATGGTATGTTCCGGGTTCGTTTAGATAATGAGGATCTTATTTTAGGTTATGTTTCAGGAAAGATCCGACGTAGCTTTATACGGATACTGCCAGGAGATAGAGTCAAAATTGAAGTAAGTCGTTATGATTCAAGCAGAGGGCGTATTATTTATCGACTCCGCAACAAAGATTCGAATGATTAGGTGGTTTTTTAACTTTAATATTCTCCTTTTCGTGGGAATACGATTCGAAATTGAAAATTTCAAGAAGCTTATTTTCTTCCAAGAAGTCGATTCAAAATTAAGGTTAAGGTATGAAAAATATGAAAATAAGAGCTTCTGTTCGTAAAATTTGTGAAAAATGTCGACTAATCCGTAGGCGGGGACGAATTATAGTAATTTGTTCCAACCCGAGACATAAACAAAGACAAGGATAGTCTAAAAAAGACTTTCTAAAAGACCCGATCTACAAATAAAAAAGGATCTGTTTTGATAAGAAATGGATATATCCATTTATCTATATATATATATGACTCATATTTATGAGATGATAAAATATGGCAAAAACTATACCAAGAATTGGTTCGCGTAGGAATGGACGTATTGGTTCACGTAAGAATACACGTAGAATACCAAAGGGATTTATTCATGTTCAAGCAAGTTTCAATAATACCATTGTGACTGTTACAGATGTAAGAGGTCGAGTGGTTTCTTGGTCTTCTGCCGGTACTTGTGGATTTCGGGGTACAAGAAGAGGGACACCTTTTGCTGCTCAAACCGCAGCTGGAAATGCTATTCGTACAGTAGTCGATCAAGGTATGCAACGAGCAGAGGTCATGATAAAGGGTCCCGGTCTCGGAAGAGATGCAGCATTACGGGCTATTCGTCGAAGTGGTATACTATTAACTTTTGTACGGGATGTAACTCCTATGCCACATAATGGCTGTAGACCCCCTAAAAAAAGACGCGTGTAAAAAAAAATCAACATTAAAGAAATTTCAAGAGAAATAAACAATTCGACAAAATAATATTATATTACTATGGTTCGAGAGAAAGTAACCATATCTACTCGGACACTAGAGTGGAAGTGTGTTGAATCGAGGACAGACAGTAAGCGCCTTTCTTATGGACGTTTTCTTTTGTCTCCACTTATGAAAGGTCAAGCCGACACCATAGGCATTGCGATGCGAAGAGCTTTACTTGGAGAAATAGAAGGAACATATATTACACGTGCAAGATCTGAGAAAATACCACACGAATATTCTACCATAGTGGGTATTCAAGAATCAGTACATGAAATTTTAATGAATTTGAAAGAAATAGTATTGAGAAGTAATTTATACGGAACTTGTGACGCGTCTATTTGTATTAAGGGTCCTGGGTATGTAACAGCTCAAGATATCATCTCACCGACTTATGTGGAAATCGTTGATAATACACAACATATAGCTAGCTTGACGGAACCGATTGATTTTTGTATTGGATTACAAATTGAGAGGAATCGCGGATATCGTATAAAAAGTTCAAATAACTTTCAAGACAGAAGTTATCCTATCGATGCTGTATTCATGCCTATTCGAAAAGTAAATCATAGCATTCATTCTTATGGGAATGGAAATGAAAAACAAGAGATACTTTTTCTCGAAATATGGACAAATGGAAGTTTAACTCCGAAAGAAGCGCTTCATGAAGCGTCCCGAAATTTGATTGATTTATTTATTCCTTTTTTCCATACAGAAGAAGAAAACTTAAATTTAGACGACAATCAACACAAGGTTACTTTACCTCTTTTTACCTTTCATGATAAATT